TTCTGTTTACTGAATCACATGAAATTTTACCCAACCCCATAGTTGCAATGAAATGGATCAACTACGTATGAACGGAGGAATAAAGAGAATTTTCTACTTAAATTGGAAGTTGCAACAGATCCAACATTGATAAAACAAGCCTAGAAACAGAATTCTCTCACTTAGACTTATTAAGGTCATGGGGTTTTGTATAGAATAGCAAAACAAAGATAAAATCATTCAAATTAGACCATTATTATGATATTACATATTTACATATTCGAATTTGAGAAAAATAAAAAGATTCGGCATTTGGAAGACAAAGATAAAAAAATCAGATCGAATCCATTTTTTAGCACTTAACCCGCCTTGATGTTAGGGATTTACTTGTTCAAAAAACGATTCACAGAGAAGAGAGATATTTGTACTTTAACTGATTTTTGAGTCGAATACGATTTGAGGTGGATAAGAAGAATTGCATTTATTAAACACGTGTGCAGATAGCTATAATATCCGATTTCTCTTTTCTTGCCGGTCCTATTCGGGGCAGCCCCGGCCGTGCTCGATCAAAAGAGCATTTCGATTCAATGCAAAATTGGATTGGAGTGAAGTAGGATAATTTTATGAGAATTCTCTATCGACAAGATATCTAAATAATAGATCTCTGTAGAAGAATTTATGGTATGGGGTTTACATATACTCATATGTTTTGTTATAATTGAAATTGAAAAGGTTTTTTTGATTGAAAAAATCAATACCGATGAGTTCTGTCTCAATTTCTATTTTCTTATGTCATTAGGAAAACACAATTTAAGATTCAAATTCCCAATCGTTCATAAATTCGAAGTAAGCGGTCAACAGTTAATGGTTCCAATTTGTCGGCTGAAAGTACACATTTGATTTCTCAGCGAGAGATTGTTTCTAGCATTGTGTATTTTCAGATACTATACAATCAATGAAAGGGATGGATCAAATCCAACCAAAAGGGGTCCTTTTTTTAGGAAAGAAAAGGATTAAGGAAAACAGGAGTCAAAATGCAAGTACAATAAAAATTCAGTAATCCGGGAAAATTTGCATCTATTTTGTATCATTTTGGCGGCATGGCCGAGTGGTAAGGCGGGGGACTGCAAATCCTTTTTCCCCAGTTCAAATCCGGGTGTCGCCTGATCAACAAAAAAACTCGAAATCTCTTCTTCTCTTCTAAGAACTTGCGGAATTCTCCCCGGTAGAAGCAGAGGAAACTGACTCTTAATACTTTGTTTGATTCTAAGCATGGGGTCGGAAGGTTTTCTAAAAGATTGTGAATCCTCGTTCGATTCTAGGATTCAAGGAAACAGTCTAATCTACTGGTAGAGGGGCTATCAAGACTTCATGATTCCCTTCTATTACTAATATTACTAAGGGAATGTCTAATGACTGGATCTTGAATCAGATTGTAGAGCCTGGTGGAAAACTCAATTAATAGTTTTGGAAAGGGTCGCAAGTTGCTTTCTATACGACGGACTCGCGAGAATCTCGCAGTGGTCAGGTATCCAATCAATATTAGATTGGAGGGATAATTGACTTTTATAGAAAGGGGAGCAAAAAGAAAGAATTTATTTTCGGCAACCCCGGGCCAGCCCCCTCTTTCACAGCGATAATTGGGAAAGGAGGTACGGATTAGATCAAATGGGTAAATAGAGGTCTGTAATAAATAGTGATTTCTCTTTTTTAGTGATTTGTCCCCTTCTGTTTTTACTTAGCAAGGTCAACAAAACAAAAAAAGAATAGGCCTTATTATTCTAATTCCTACATATTCCCATTCCCTTGGGATGTTACTACCTATTTTGTTTGTGTTTAATCTTTCCTGATTCGAAATCATAATCGATTTATTGGATTGGTTTCTCAATAGTGTTCGGTCAGAATCCCTTTTGACTATGCGCCATTGATTCCACTATTATTAGTGAGGAGTAATGGAATAATTCCTTCGTATTTATAGAGATAGGGGACATAATTCGCATGGATATAGTAAGTCTCGCTTGGGCTGCTTTAATGGTAGTCTTTACATTTTCCCTTTCACTCGTAGTGTGGGGAAGAAGTGGGCTCTAGAAGTACTACTAATTGAGTTGAGGAATCAAACCGTATCAATTCTTTTATAGATCGTTCTGCAACGCGCTTTGAACTATTTAAAATCAAAATCTCTGAATTTCGAATCCCATGGACTCCAATGAAATAATCTATGATCTCAATCATACTCTTTCAACCAAAGAGATATTTCGGCGATTCCCATGTTTGTATTTCAAAAAGAAAGGGATTCAGATGATTGGAAATTTATTCCAACCTAAAGTTCTTCCGAAATTTTCTATTTCAATCAATGGAATGGGGCTCTTACTATCTTTATAGCTGGATACTGAGTGGATACTGAGTAAGGCCGGACCCCTTTTTTTTGATTTCTTTCCTTCTTTACTGTTTAAAGAAGAAGTCCTTTTGTTAAGTGTATACGCACTTTCTATGAGAATAGAAATAGAGGTAGTGGTTGTCTAACGAGAGGCTATCCAATAATGAGATCTTGCCTCGGGCGAGTTGCATATTGGGTATTTACCGCTTGGTTTCTAATTTGAGAAAGGCGATTTATGCCTTATCGACCTATTTCACTCATGGTTCGGGCGTTAAAAATCGGTGAGGTTTCCTCTTCCTTATTAGGAAAAGAGGGGATTCGCATCCTAAGATAAGAATCATTTCAGATTGATCGGAACAAATAGATGTAGCAAATTGGGTATTAGGTCAATTCCATCCAATAGATCGAATTAATATACACCTATATGATATGAAGAGAATATTGTAGATTGATCTATAGAAATTTAAGCCCTTATCTTCATTCTAGATTGCAACTTTATAGACTAAGAGATAGATAGTATGGTAGAAATCGATGAATCTTTCTACCATACTATCTATCTCTTAGAATACTGCCGATTATAGTCCGCTCATTTTATTTAAGTTAAGACGTAAAATTGGAATCCTTTTGATTTGACTTCGTTCATTTTTGATAAGAACTCAGAAGGGAAGTTTCATTCAAATTGATTTGAAAATTCATTTGAATGAATCGTTTTGACTGACTGTTTTTACGTAAATGATAAGTAGAAAAGCAGTAGGAACTAGAATGAATAGTGCAGTCGCAATAAATGCAAGAATATTTACTTCCATAATCTCATCGGTTTTTTACTTCACAATAACTCGGGATTTAATCCCCTAGAGATGATAAACCTTTCATCTGTAAATTCAATGAATTACCTCTCGATGATCTTGAATCGGATCAAGATCATGAATAACAATATCTGATCTATCAAATCAATTCGTCGTCGAGACTTGAATAGTATAACATAGGAAGTTCTTTTATCCATACCGAAAAAAATTTGGATTCCTGATCCAATCAATCCAAAATTACTTTATTTATCACCCCTTTCCTTGTTTTTAACCTGCCTTGCGTCTTCCTTGGACAATCATCTTCATTAGATTGCCCTTTCACCTCGATTAATCACATAGTTACAAACCTAAACAAACAACAAAAGCGAAATGGAAAAAAAGAGTTAAGTTCCAAACTCCCCCTTTTGACTGTGATTTGTTGGAAGATAAAGAGGTTTGATAAAGATGAGGCCAATAGAAAGAAAAGATCTAATCTTCATCAAATTCACTATTTTAGGGTCTGGGATTTCTTCGTGGGCCAAAACAAAATGGAAAAATACTAGTAGGAAAGAAAAAAAAGAAATAAAGACTCCTTTTTGCTTTGAGAATGAAAGTATGCCCCGACCCCCTTTACTAGTTCATCGGCAGGGACAAATGAATTGATGTATTTATTGGATATTGGATCTGTCGGGACTGGCGGGGCTCGAACCCGCAGCTTCCGCCTTGACAGGGCGGTGCTCTGACCAATTGAACTACAATCCCAGGAAATAGGGGATCTAGCAGAAATTTGGATTCTTTTTTATCTTCGTATGTGCTATTTCTGAAAGATAGGGGGGTTATACAATCTCGTGATAGATTGGCGAATTATTGGGCCGAGCTGGATTTGAACCAGCGTAGACATATTGCCAACGAATTTACAGTCCGTCCCCATTAACCGCTCGGGCATCGACCCAGGAAGAATCCATTTTAGGCTTATTGGTAATCCACGATCAACTTCCTTTCGTAGTACCCTACCCCCAGGGGAATTCGAATCCCCGTTGCCTCCTTGAAAGAGAGATGTCCTAGACCACTAGACGATGGGGGCCCACTTGCCTAACTGCCCTCATACTATGATCATAGTATGATCCGTTTTTTGAAATTGTCAATAGAATGGAATGATATGATTAGATCCGAGGGGTCTTTCCGTTTTTCAGAATTGTATCAAATTTTTGGATTCGTCATTCATATTCATGAATCCTTCATTAGAATCGACATTCTCTATATAAATAATAAATCGAGTAAGCGGGATCAAGAAGTTGTCGAAAATTTTATCTAAGACTTTACTTTAGTGCAGGGGGCAGGTAGAATCTCTTTATCCCATGATTCGATGAAATATCTTGAAATTTCTTTTAGGTCGAATTGGTAAGTGTACATGTATGTTATGTATCAATCAAGTGAATTTTGTTTTGATAGGGATCATCTCAATAAAAGAAATTAAGGCCGGTCTTGTCTTGAAACAATTCTAAACTTGCTAGGCAAATCCATTTGATTATTCAAAAATAAGCCACTAGGAGTCTACTGCATATACTTATGTATATAATAGATGTGCATTTTATCTACATAGTGACTCGTTCGGGAATTAAATCAAATAAGGCCCTTTTAACTCAGTGGTAGAGTAACGCCATGGTAAGGCGTAAGTCATCGGTTCAAATCCGATAAGGGGCTTTTCTTTTTTTCATAAATTTTTTCATCAAAGTTCAGCCATAGTATTCAGAAAAGACAGATATTTTTGTATTTGGAATACAAAAGGAACTAACCGGAAAATACGTTATCATTATACTGAGTTAAGGGTTCTAGTTAGAAAGTGGAACATTTCTTCG